TTTTTATATTTATTATAAAAAATATAAGAAATGGTTTAATTATGTGTACATATATATATATATATAATTATAAATATATTAAATATTTAATTAATTTATATATATATATATATATTAAATATTTAATTAATTAATAAATTTAATAATATATTAATATTTTTTTAAATTTAAATTATATTTATAATATATTTTTATTTAAATGAATTATAATTGATTTTTAATTAAATTAATTTTTAAAATAATATTATAAGAAAGAAAATAAGAGAAATATTAAAAATTTATTAATGTTTATTAAATATTTAATATAAAAAAAAAAAAAAAAAAAATCTATGCAAAATATTATTATAATAGATAAAATTTTTATGTTTTCCATAATTTATTATAAATTTATTTTACATATAAATTTTAGTATATAATTTTAATTATTTAAATAATAATTAATTAATTAATTTAGTAATTAAAATTAAAAATTTAAGAAATTAAGATTTAGTAATATAAAAATTAATAACTAATTTTGTGCCAGCAGTTGCGGTTAAACAAAAATTAAATTAAATTATTTCAGTATATAATAAGTATAAAATATATATTTAAAATTAAATATTAAATTATTAAGTGAAATTTTAATTTAATTAAATTTTATAATAATATTTATGATTTAAGAAATTTTAATATAAACTAGGATTAGATACCCTATTATTAAAAATTTAAATTTAAATACTAAAATAGTAAATAATTTATATTGAAACTTAAATAATATGGCGGTATTTTAGTTCATTTAGAGGAATCTGTCTAATAAATGATAATCCACGAATAAATTTACTTAATTTATAATTTTGTATATCATTGTAAAAAAAATATTTTTAAATAAAAATAATATTTAAAAATTTAAATTAAAAATTAATTCAGATCAAGATGCAGAGTATAATTAAGATTATGATGGATTACAATAAATATATTTAAATGAATAAGATTTTGTAAATATAATTGAAGGTGGATTTAAATGTAATTTTAATTAGTTTATTAAAATGATTAATAATTAAAATATGTACATATTGCCCGTCACTTTCATTTAAAAGTTGAAATAAGTCGTAACAAAGTAGAGGTACTGGAAAGTGTTTCTAGAATGTCAAATTAGAGCTTGAATAAGTATTTCATTTACATTGAAAAGAAATTAAAATATTAATTAATTTGAGGGGGTAAATTAATAAAAATAAATTTAATAAAAAAATTTTTAATATTGGGGGGTATTAAAGTATTTTTTAAAGAAAAAATAAAAAAATTTATAGTAAATTAATATTGTAAAAGAAATTTGAAATAATATTGAAAATTCATTAAAAAAAAAGTAAATTTAATTTATTGTATCTTGTGTATCAGAGTTTATTTATAAATATTTAATAGATAATAAAATCTCGAATTTAAAAGAGTTAATTAATTATAAAAGTTAATGTTGAATAATTATTTTAAATAATTAATTAGAAATGAAATGTTAATCGTTTTTAAATATATCTAGTTTTTTTAGAAAAAAATTTAATTTTAAATTTGAAAAATTTTATATTTAATTAATTAAATATAAAATTTCAAAATTAAATATTTTAGGGGATAAGCTTTAATTTAGATATTTATAATATAATTAATTATTAATAAAATTTTTAAGATTTATATTGTTTAAAAATTATAATTTATTAAAAAAAATTTTATAATAAATAAAATTTAATTAATATATTTAATTTTTTATAAAAAAATATTTTTTAATAGTTAAAAAATAGAAATAATGATAAAATTAGTATATTAAATTAAATAAAAATATAAATATTTAAATTGAAATTAATTTAAAGGAATTCGGCAAAAAATTATATTCACTTGTTTATCAAAAACATGTCTTTTAGATAATAATATTAAGTCTAATCTGCCCACTGATTATAAAAAATTAAAGGGCTGCAGTATATTGACTGTACAAAGGTAGCATAATCATTAGTCTTTTAATTGAAGACTTGTATGAAAGATTTGATGAAATATAAACTGTCTCTAATTTAATAATAAAAATTAATTTTTTAGTTAAAAAGCTAAAATTTATTTAAAAGACGAGAAGACCCTATAGAGTTTTATAATAATAGTAATTAAAATTAAATATATAATTATAAATTAAAATTTTTATTATTATTTTGTTGGGGTGACAGAAAAATTAATAAAACTTTTTTTATAATATTACATAAATAAGTGAATTAATGATCCCTTTATAATGATTAAAAGAAAAAATTCCCTTAGGGATAACAGCGTAATTTTTTTTTTTAGTACAAATAAAAAAAAAAGGTTGCGACCTCGATGTTGGATTAAGATAAAAATTAAATGCAAAAGTTTAAAATTTTGATCTGTTCGATCATTAAAATCTTACATGATCTGAGTTCAAACCGGTGTAAGCCAGGTTGGTTTCTATCTTTAAAAAATTAAAATATTTTAGTACGAAAGGATCAAATATTTAAAATAATTTTAAAAAAAAATGAATATTAATAAATTTATTATTAACTATTTTGGCAGAAAAATGTAATGATTTTAGAAGTCATAAATATATAATAATTATATATATAGTAGTGATAATAATAGATATATTAAATATTATAATTGGAGGTTTAATTTTAATTATTGGAGTTTTAATTGGAGTAGCTTTTTTAACATTATTAGAACGTAAAGTTTTAGGATATATTCAGATTCGAAAGGGACCTAATAAAGTAGGGTTTATAGGAATTTTACAACCTTTTTCTGATGCCATTAAGTTATTTACTAAAGAACAAGTTTATTTAAATTATTCAAATTATTTTTCATATTATTTTTCTCCTATTATTAGATTTATTTTGTCTTTAATAATTTGAATAATAATTCCTTATATTTTTAATATGATTATATTTAATTTAGGATTATTATTTTTTTTGTGTTGTACTAAAATAGGAGTTTATACTTTATTAATTGCTGGATGATCTTCAAATAGAAATTATTCTTTATTAGGGGGATTACGGGCAGTAGCTCAAACTATTTCTTATGAAGTTAGTTTATCATTAATTTTAATGTCTAGAATTATTATGATTATAGATTTTAATTTATTGAAATTTAAAGAATATCAAATTTTAATTTGATATTTATTTTTAATATTTCCTTTAAGATTATGTTTTTTTTCATCTTTATTAGCGGAAACTAATCGTACTCCTTTTGATTTTGCAGAAGGTGAAAGAGAGTTAGTTTCGGGATTTAATATTGAATATATAAGTGGAGGATTTGCATTAATTTTTTTAGCAGAATATTCAAGAATTTTATTTATAAGTTTATTATTTATTATTATTTACATGGGTGGATATGATTTGAATTTAGTATTTTATATAAAATTGGTATTTATATCTTTTTTTTTTATTTGAGTTCGGGGAACTTTACCACGGTATCGTTATGATAAATTAATATATTTATGTTGAAAAAGTTATTTACCTATTTCTTTAAATTATCTTTTATTTTTTATAGGAGTAAAATTAATTTTTAGTTATAAAATAAATTTAGTATAAATTAATAGAATTATATTCTTTCTTAAGTTTTCAAAACAAATGCTTTTACAAGCTCATTAATTAATTATAATTAAAAATTAATTTATCTCAAAATTTATTTATAATTGGATTAATAATAAAATAAGAGAAGTAGATTAAAGTTAATAATTGTCCTGTAAAAATGAAAGGAATTTCTACTGGGCGAGCTCCAATTCAAGTTAATAAAATAATAGTAATAACTATGAATCAAAATAATATTTGATTGATGGGATAGAATTGAATTCCTTGAATTTTTTTATTAAATGTAAATGGTAAAATAATTAAAATTAAAATTGATATTACTAAAGCAATTACACCTCCTAGTTTATTGGGAATGGATCGTAAAATAGCATATGCAAATAAAAAGTATCATTCTGGTTGAATATGAATTGGAGTAACTAAAGGGTTGGCAGGAATAAAATTATCAGGGTCTCCTAATAAATAAGGATTAATTAAAGTTAATAAAATTAAACTAAAAATTAAAATAATAAATCCAATTAAATCTTTAAAGGTAAAATAAGGATGAAATGGAATTTTATCTAAGTTTCTATTAATTCCTAAAGGATTATTAGAACCTGTTTGATGTAAAAATAATAAGTGAATTATAGTTAATATTAAGATAATAAATGGAAATAAAAAATGAAAAGTATAAAATCGGGTTAAAGTAGCATTATCAACTGCAAATCCTCCTCAAATTCAATTTACTAATATAGTTCCTAAGTAAGGGATTGCAGATAGAAGATTAGTAATTACTGTAGCTCCTCAAAAAGATATTTGACCTCAGGGTAAAACATATCCTATAAAAGCTGTTGCTATTAATAAAAATAAAATAATAACTCCAATTATTCATGTAAATTTTAAATTAAAAGATTCATAGTAGATTCCTCGTCCAATATGAAGATAAATACAAATAAAAAAAAAAGATGCTCCATTAGCATGAAGAGTTCGGATTAATCAACCATAATTTACATTACGACAAATATAGTTTACTCTAAAAAATGCTAGTTCAATATTAGCTCTATAATATATAGTTAAAAATAATCCTGTAATAATTTGAATTATTAAACATAAAGCTAATAATGATCCAAAATTTCATCATGATGAAATATTAGAGGGAGAGGGTAAATCAATTAATGATCCATTAATAATTTTTAAAATAGGATTTGTTTTTCGAATAGACTTAAATGAATTTGTCATTAGTTATATGATCGTAAGGGACCAAAAAAAATATTAGTAATTTTAACTACTGCAATAAGAGTAATAAATAGATAAATAATTATTATTATTATTAAAAAATAAGTTTGTTCATTATATAATTTTATTAAATTAAAATTATATTCATTATTTGTAAATAATAATAAATTAAAAAAATTTATTATTTCGTCATTAAAATAAAAATTTAAAAAATTTAAGTTATTTTTAAAGTAAATTCTAATAATAATAATGTAAAGAATAGTTAAAGAAAATAATATTTTGTTTAATCTTGAGATTTTGAATAATTCATTAGATGCAATACTTGAAACATAAATAAATAAAACTAGTAAACCTCCTAAAAAAATTAGGAATAAAATATAAGAAAATCAATAAGTATTAATTAATATTCCTGATATATGCATATTAATAAGGTTTGAATAAGAATTATTAATCCTATAGATAGTGGATGATTTAAAAAGAATATAAAAATAGAAATAAAAATTAATAAAGTAGATAGTAATATTTTTTATAATTCAAAGAATAGTTTTAAAAAAAAATAATAATTTTGGAGATTATAGATAAAGATAATCTTTTTCTTTGAAGTTTTTAAAGAAAGATCTTATTTTTGATTTACAAGACCAAAGTTTTTTTTAAACTATAAAAACAAATGATAAATATAAGATTTTTAGTGGTTATTATATTTTTATTGGGAAATATAATTTTTGTGTCAAAACATAAACATTTATTAATTACTTTAATAAGTTTAGAATTTATTGTTTTAAGAGTTTTTTTTCTTATAATATTATATTTAATAATAATTAATTATAATATATATATATTGATAGTTTTTTTAGTTTTTACTGTTTGTGAAGGTGCTTTAGGATTATCAATTTTAGTTTTAATAATTCGTACTCATGGGAATGATTATTTTCAAAGATTTAATTTGATTTAAATATGATAAAATTTTTTATAATAATAATATTTATAATATTTATATGTTTAAAAAAAAATATATTTTGAATGGTTCAATTTATATTTATATTTATGATAGTTATATTTATGAATATAACTATTATAATTGAAAATTTTTGTAATTTAAGATATATATTAGGATGTGATATAATTTCTTATGGTTTAATTTTATTAAGAATTTGAATTACATTTTTAATAATTATAGCTAGAGAGAGATTAAAAAAAATTAGATTTTATGATAATTTTTTTTTATTTAATATTATTTTATTAATAATTATATTATATTTAACTTTTAGAATAATAAATTTATTTTTATTTTATTTTTTTTTTGAAAGAAGTTTAATTCCTACATTAATATTAATTATTGGATGGGGATATCAACCTGAGCGTATTCAAGCAGGGATATATCTTTTATTTTATACATTATTTGCTTCTTTACCTTTATTAATAGGAATTTTTTTTCTTTATAAAGAAATAAATTATATAATAATATATATATTAAAATTTTATGATTATAATTTATTATTATTATATTTATGTTTAATTTTAGCTTTTTTAGTAAAAATGCCTATATATTTTGTTCATTTATGATTGCCAAAAGCTCATGTTGAAGCTCCTATTTCTGGATCAATAATTTTAGCTGCTATTATATTAAAGTTAGGTGGATATGGACTTTTACGAATTATAATTGTTTTACAAAAAATTAATTTGAGAATAAGATTTATTTGAATTGTTATTAGATTAGTTGGAGGATTTTATATTAGATTAAAATGTTTTTGTCAAATTGATATAAAATCATTGATTGCTTATTCTTCAGTTGCTCATATAAGAATGGTTATTGGGGGAATTATGACGATAAATTATTGAGGTTATATAGGTTCTTATATTTTAATAATTGGTCATGGATTATGTTCATCTGGAATATTTTGTTTATCTAATATTAATTATGAGCGATTAAATAGTCGAAGATTATTTTTAAATAAGGGTTTAATAAATTTTATACCTTCAATAAGATTGTGATGATTTTTATTAATATCTTCTAATATAGCAGCTCCTCCTTCTTTAAATTTAATAGGGGAGATTAGTTTGATTAATAGATTAATTAGTTGATCTTGAATTAGAATAATTATATTAATAGGTATTTCTTTTTTTAGTGCTGGTTATAGATTATATTTATATTTTTATACTCAACATGGAAAATATAATTTGGGAATTTATAGATTTTATAGAGGAACATCTCGAGAATATTTAATATTAATATTACATTGAATACCTTTAAATATTTTAATTTTAAAGATTGATTATAGAATAATTTGATTTTAACTTAAATAATTTAATAAAAATATTGATTTGTGGAGTCAAAAATATGAAAAATAATCATTTTAAGTTATCAAAAATTATTCTATATGTTTTATTAGTTTTTTTTTTTTATTTTTTTTTATATTAATTAATTTATTTATAATAATTTATTTTATTATAAATAATATAATTTTATTTTTGGAGTGGGAGATTATTTCTTTTAATTCAATAAAAATTATTTTTTCAATTTTATTAGATTGAATATCTTTATTATTTATAATATTTGTTTCTTTAATTTCTGCATCTGTAATTTATTATAGAAAAAGATATATAAAGTCAGAATTGAATTTAAATCGTTTTATTTATTTAGTTTTATTATTTGTATTTTCAATAATTTTATTAATTATTAGTCCTAATATAATTAGAATTTTATTAGGATGAGATGGATTAGGATTAGTGTCTTATTGTTTAGTAATTTATTATCAAAATATTAAATCTTATAATGCTGGGATATTAACTGCTTTATCTAATCGAATTGGTGATGTAATGATTTTAATATTAATTGCTTGAATAATAAATTATGGTAGATGAAATTATATTTATTATTTAAATTTTATGAATAATGATATTTCAATAAAAATTATTAGTTTATTAGTTATTATTGCGGGTATAACAAAAAGAGCTCAAATTCCATTTAGTTCTTGATTACCTGCTGCTATAGCAGCTCCAACTCCTGTTTCTGCTTTAGTTCATTCTTCTACTCTAGTTACTGCCGGAGTATATTTATTGATTCGTTTTAATAATTTATTAATTGATATATATATATTTAAATTTTTATTATTAATTTCAGGATTAACTATAATAATAGCTGGGATTAGAGCTAATTATGAATTTGATTTAAAAAAAATTATTGCTTTATCTACTTTAAGACAATTAGGATTAATAATAAGAATTTTAAGAATGGGATTTTATGATTTAGCTTTTTTTCATTTATTAACTCATGCTATATTTAAAGCTTTATTATTTATATGTGCTGGTATAATTATTCATATAATAAATGATAATCAAGATATTCGAATAATAGGTGGGATTAGAATTTATATTCCTATGACTTCTTTATGTATAAATATTTCTAATTTAGCTTTATGTGGTATTCCTTTTTTGGCTGGGTTTTATTCTAAGGATTTAATTTTGGAAATAGTAAGAATAAGAAATTTAAATTTATTAATTTTTTATTTATATTATTTTTCTACAGGATTAACTATGTATTATACTATTCGTTTATTAATATATTTAATAGTAAATGATTTTAATTTATTATCGATTTACAATTTGTATGATGAAGATTATGTTATATTAAAAAGAATATTAATTTTATTATTTATGAGATTATTTTCTGGAAGTTTTTTAAGATGATTAATTTTTTCTTATCCTTATATAATTTATTTACCTTTTTCTTTAAAAATAATAGTAATTTATGTTAGTTTTTTAGGAATAATTATAGGATATTTAATTAGTAATATAAAAATTTATTCTTTAAATAAATTTTTATATTTTTATAATTTAAGATTTTTTTTTACTATAATATGATTTATACCTAGTTTATCAACTTATGGATTAAATTATTATTTTTTAAAGTTTGGTCAAAATTTATTTAAAAATATTGATATAGGTTGAAGAGAAGTTTATAGAGGTCAAGGTATTTATTTTATTATTAGATATTATTCTTTAGTTAATTATATCTATCAAATAAATAATTTTAAAATTTATTTATTTAGATTTGTTTTATGAATAATAATTTTTATTATTATAATTTTTATAATTTAATTTAAATAGCTTAATTTAAGAGTATAATATTGAAGATATTATGGTGATTTTTAATCTTTAAATATTTTATTTATAAAATAATTTATTTATTTTTACAATGAAAATGTAATGTTTTAGTTAAACTATATAAATAAGAAATATTAATGATTTAAATCACTATAAATTAAGTTAGCAGCTTAATTGTAATATATTTCTAATTGGAATTATAATTCAATTTTATCATTAACAGTGATATACCTCTTTTTTGGTTTCAATTAATAAATAAGGAGTTATTTAAACTCTATCTTTTAAGTCGAAATTAAATGCAAATTGCTTCTTATTTATTAAGATAAATTGATTTACAATATTTTTTGAGTGCAAATCAAATGTTTTATTTTAAACTATAATCCTAAATTAAATTAATTTGATCAATTTAATATATTTTGATTTCATTCGTGATAAAGTCCAATTAATAATATAAAAATAAAAAAAAATCTAATTTTAGATCAAATAAAAAAATTTACTAATATAAAAGTTGGGATTATTGGAAAAATTAATGCAATTTCTACATCGAAAATTAAGAAAATTATTGTAATTAGAAAAAAATGTAAAGAAAATGGAATACGAGCAATTGATTTAGGATCAAATCCACATTCAAATGGAGAACATTTTTCTCGATCTAAAAATGATTTTTTTGAGATAAGAAATGAAATTATTATTAAGATATTAGCAATAATAATAATTATTATAGATAATATTATTATTAAGAAAATTATTTATATTAAAATTATTAAACTTTTTGATTGGAAGTCAAATATACTAAATATATTATATAAATAGTTAATTTCCTCATCAATAAATTGAAATGTAAAGAAAAAGTCAAACTACATCTACAAAATGTCAATATCATGCTGCTGCTTCAAATCCAAAATGATGAGTTCTAGAAAAATGATTATATATATGGCGAATAAAACATGTTAATAAAAAAATTGTTCCAATGATAACATGTAAACCATGAAATCCTGTTGCTATGAAAAAAGTTGATCCATATACTCTGTCTGCAATAGAAAAAGATGCTTCTAAGTATTCATATGCTTGAAGAATAGTAAAGTAAATTCCTAGAAGAATAGTTATGAATAAACTTTGAGATATTTGAGTGAAATTATTTTCTATGATAGCATGATGAGCTCATGTTACTGTAATTCCTGATGTAATAAGAATAATAGTATTGAGTAAAGGAATTTGGAAGGGATTAAATGGGATAATACTATTAGGAGGTCATATAGCTCCAATTTCAATATTAGGGGATAAACTTCTATGGAAAAAGGCTCAAAAAAATGAAATAAAAAAAAAGATTTCTGAAACAATAAATAAAATTATACCTCATCGTAATCCTTTTGAAACTAAAATTGTATGTTTACCTTGAAAAGTTCCTTCACGACAAATATCTCGTCATCATTGATATATTGTGAGTAACACAATAATATATCCTAAAATTAAAAGATTTATATTAAAATTATGAAATCATTTTACTAATCCAGTAACTAGGGTTATTACACCAATAGCTCCTGTTAAAGGTCAAGGACTATAATCTACTAAATGGTATGGGTGATTATGATTAAGGGTCATTAGTTAATTTCACTAGAATATAAAGTTCTTAAAATAGAAATAACATAAGCTTGGATAATTGCTACAGCAGATTCTAAAATTAATAATAGAATTTGAATTAGGATTAATAGTATTAATAAGTAATTAGGTATATTTGTTCCAGTATTGCTTAAAAGAGTTAATAATAAGTGTCCAGCAATTATATTAGCTGTTAATCGTACAGCTAGAGTTCCTGGTCGAATGATATTTCTGATAGTTTCAATTATTACTATAAAAGGTATTAAAATTGTTGGGGTCCCTTGAGGGATTAAATGAATAAATATATGTTGAGTATTGTTAATTCATCCATAAATTATAAATCTTAATCATAAAGATAAGGAAATTGAAAGAGTAAGATTTAAGTGTCTAGTACTTGTGAAAATATACGGGAATAATCCTAAAAAATTATTAAAAAGAATAAAAAAAAAAAGTGAAATAAAAATAAAAGTTGATCCATTAAATCTTTTATCTCCTAAGAGAGTTTTAAATTCTTTATGTAATTTATTAGAAATAAAGTTTCATAAGATAAAATGGCGATTAGGAATAAGTCAAAATGAAAATGGAATAAATATAATACCAATAAATGTTCTAATTCAATTTAAAGATATATTAAATAAGTTAGTTGAGGGGTCAAAGATAGAAAATAAATTATTTATCATTTTCAGATAAAAGAGTTATTTTTATAATTAATATGGTTTTTTATTTTATTATTTTTATAGTGAAAAATAAAATAATTTATAATATTAAAAATGATAAAAATACAAATAAAAAAAAAAAAAGAAAAAATTCAATTGATAGGTATTATTTGAGGAATAAAAGAATATTACATAAGTAATAATTTAAATTTGACATATTTATGTTATAAATTAACTAATTCTTTCATTAGAAGTAAATGCTAATTTACTATAAAATGGTTTAAGAGACCAATACTTGCTTTCAGTCATCTAATGAATAATTATTAATTCAATTAATAAAGTTTTTAATTGAAATTCTTTCAATTACAATAGGTATAAAGCTGTGATTTGCTCCACAAATTTCAGAACATTGACCATAAAAAATTCCTGGACGATTAATAAAAAAACTTGTTTGATTTAATCGTCCAGGATTAGCATCAACCTTTACCCCTAGTGAGGGAATTGTTCATGAATGAATTACATCTGTGGCAGTAATTAAAATACGAATTTGATTATTTATTGGTAAAATAATACGATTATCAACATCTAATAAACGAAAATTTGATAAATTTTCATTAGATTGAATTATATAAGAATCAAATTCAATATTATTAAAATCTGAATATTCATAACTTCAATATCATTGATGACCAATTGATTTTAATGTAATTAATGGGTTATTTAGTTCATCTAAAAGATAAAGTAACCGTAAAGATGGAAGTGCAATAAAGATTAAAGTAATTGCAGGTATAATAGTTCAAATTAATTCAATTATTTGACCTTCTAATAAAAATCGATTAATATATTTATTAAAAAATAAATTAATTATTAAATAAGTTACTAATATTAAAATTATAATTAAAATAATTAAAGTATGATCATGGAAAAAAATGATTTGTTCTATTAAAGGAGAAGCTCCATTTTGGTAATTAAAGTTTGATCAAGTTGCCATTTCTAAAAAAAGGATAATCCTTTATAAATGGGGTTTAAATCCATTACATATAATCTGCCATATTAGAAATTACTTAAAATAGGTAGTTCATTATAAGAATGTTCAGCAGGAGGTAAATTTTGATATCATTCAATAGATGAAGGTATATTTAATGAAAATAAAATAATTCGTTGATTAATTATTGATTCTCAAATAATAATAATAATTATAATTATTGAAATTAATGAAATATAAGATCCAAAAGAAGAAATAATATTTCAAGAAACAAATCTATCTGGATAATCAGAGTATCGTCGCGGCATACCTGCTAAACCTAAAAAATGTTGAGGAAAAAAAGTTAAATTTACTCCAATAAATATAGTAATGAATTGAATTTTTAATAAATATGGATTTAAAGTTAATCCTGTAAATAGTGGGTATCAATGAACAAATCCTCCTAAAATAGCAAAAACTGCTCCTATAGATAATACATAATGGAAATGGGCTACTACATAATAAGTATCATGTAAGGTAATATCAATTGAAGAGTTAGCTAAAACTACTCCTGTTAATCCTCCTACTGTAAATAAGAAAATAAATCCTAATCTTCATAATATTGATGGACTATAATTAATTTGAGTTCCATGAAGAGTTGCTAATCAGCTAAAAATTTTAATTCCTGTAGGGACAGCAATAATTATAGTTGCAGAAGTAAAATAAGCTCGAGTATCAATATCTATTCCAACTGTAAATATATGATGTGCTCATACAATAAATCCTAATAATCCAATAGCTATTATAGCATAGATTATTCCTAAGCATCCAAAAGTTTCTTTTTTACCTCTTTCTTGAGAAATAATATGAGAAATTATTCCAAATCCTGGTAAAATTAAAATATAAACTTCAGGGTGACCCAAAAATCAAAATAAGTGTTGGTATAAAATAGGATCTCCTCCTCCTGCAGGGTCAAAAAAAGAAGTATTTAAGTTACGATCAGTTAAAAGTATTGTAATAGCACCAGCTAAAACTGGTAAAGATAATAAAAGAAGTAAAGCTGTAATTCCTACAGCTCAAACAAATAATGGTATTTGATCAAAAGATATATTATTAATTCGTATATTAATAATTGTTGTGATAAAATTAATTGCTCCTAAAATAGAAGAAATACCTGCTAAATGAAGAGAAAAAATTGCTAAATCTACTGATGATCCTCCATGAGCAATATTGGAGGAAAGGGGAGGATATACAGTTCATCCTGTTCCTGCTCCATTTTCTACAATTCTACTAGAAATAAGTAAAATTAAAGATGGAGGTAATAATCAAAATCTTATATTGTTTATTCGTGGAAATGCTATATCTGGGGCTCCTAATATTAAAGGCACTAGTCAATTACCAAATCCTCCAATTATAATTGGTATAACTATGAAAAAAATTATAATAAAGGCATGGGCTGTTACAATAGTATTATAAATTTGATCATCTCCAATTAAGGATCCTGGATTTCCTAATTCAGTTCGAATTAGTAAACTTAAAGAAGTTCCTAATATTCCTGCTCAAATTCCGAAAATAAAATATAAAGTTCCAATATCTTTATGATTTGTAGAAAAAAGTCATTTTCGCTAAATAAAATGGCTGAGTATTAAGCGATAAATTGTAAATTTATTAACGAGAATTATCTCTTTTATTAGTCTTATATTCAAATATGATTTAAAATTGCAAATTTTAAGGTGTAAATATTACTAAGGCTTAAAGAATTATTCTTTATAAATAATTTTGAAGACTATTAGTTTAATATTAACTTAAAACCTTAAAAAAAAAATAAAGTTCTAATAATTATACCTAATAAAGAAATTATATTAAAAAAATGAATTATATTTAAAAGATTATTTTTTATAAAAATTTTAAATCATTTTAATTTTATAGAGGAAAATAAAAAAAAAGAATAAATGATTCGAATATAAACAAATAATATAATTAAACTAGTTATAGTAAAGATTAAAGAAATAATATAAAAATTATTGTAAATTAAATAATTAATAATTAATCATTTAGGAAAAAATCCTAAGAATGGGGGGAGTCCACCTAAGGATAAAAAATTAATTATAATTGAAAATTTAATTATAAAATTATAATTAAAATTAAATAATTGATTAATATAAAAAATATTAATTATATAAAATAAAAAACATATAATAAATAAAAAAATTGAATAAAAAATAAAATAAGTTAATCATAAATTTTCTCTAATTAATAAGGCTGAAATTATTCATCCTAAATTATTAATTGAGGAAAAAGCTAATAATTTTCGTAAAGAAGTTTGATTAAAACTTCCAATAGTTCCGATTAATACATTAAAAATTATAATTAAAAATAAATAATTATAATTTATATAGTAAGATATTAAAATTATGGGTGTAATTTTTTGTCAAGTTATTAAAATAAAACAATTAAATCAGGATAATCCTTCTATAATATTAGGAAATCAAAAATGGAAAGGAATTGATCCTATTTTTATTAATATTGAAGAATTAATAATAATTGAAAAAAAATTATCAAAAAAAAAATTTTTAAATATAATTAATTTTAATAAAATTGTAAATAAAAAATTAATAGAAGCAATTGATTGAGTAAGAAAATATTTTAGGGATGCTTCTGAATTAAGAAGATTATTGGGGGTTGATATTAGGGGGATAAATCTTAATAAATTAATTTCTAAACCAATTCAACATCCTAATCAAGAATTAGATGAGATAGAAATTAATGTTCTAAAAAATAAAATAAACATAAAAAATATTTTATTTGAATTAATTATAAATAAAATTAAAAATAAGAATTAAAAATTCTTTGATGAAAGATTTTCATATTATAAAAATTATATTTTAGTGTAAGATGCACAATAATTTTTGAAATTATTAGATATAGTTTAATTCTATAAAATATAATAAAGGTAAAAATTTACATAATTTATCCTATCAGAATAATCCTTTTAATCAGGCACTTTATTTAAAAAAAAGGGATTTCCTTTATATTTGGGGTATGAACCCAAAAGCTTAGTTTAGCTTATTTTTAA